TGAAATAGTCTTTTTTAGCTTAGCCCACAGCAATGTATAAATGTATATGGTGGGTGGCTCAAGAGAATTACTTAACTTACGGAATAGAATAGGGGAATCTAAATATACAACTATGCTATATACGATCTAGAGTGATAGCAAAAACATTACGATGATATTAAAGAGTAAGGGGAAAAAGATCTAAAAACAAAGATCTTTTTCCTAAAATTCCCCTTTCCTTCACTTAATATCATACTTCGTTTCAATGAATATTCACTTTAGATTGCTTAGTCCATCTCATTATTAATTCATTGTTAAAACAATTTGAATATAAGAATTTTTGTCAATAATTCTTGTTGTATAGGTTTACGACGTGTAATTAAATAAAAAAATAAAAAAAGGGCGAAATGATTTCCCTTTCAGTTGATTTTATTCAACGATTGACCAAAATATTAATAATAAATAAATAATAAAAATGAATAATTTTTTTATTCAGTTTTATTAATAAATTGCATGAACTTAGATCAATCAAATAATGATATTTCTATACCTATGGAATTAGTCGTCCTAATCAATTTGTCCATTTAGATTTCTCTAGGTGGAATAATAAGAAAAGGTAAGATTCAAAAGAATTTTTAAAAAGCTTTTTTTTAGTATTTTAGAAAGGGGCGGGAGGTATCTGTACTTGAATAACTATAAGCGAACCCTTCTAGATGTTTCGACGCTTGATTCTCGAATAGGATTGAATCTAAGATGAATGCTTGGTTTACGTTATGGAAGAAAGACATGTATATGTGATATTAGATATTGCCTAGTGCTAGTTATATATCAAATGAACTAAAGATATATTTTACTACTCTAGGGGATTCTAATAGACTAGAAGTCCTTCCGGCCCCTTGTGACTGTGAATTGAATGAATAAACGGATGAAATCAAGAAATAATTCAACTAACAGTTCGAACCAAGAACAAGAAATGGAAGAACGAAAGTCGTATGGGTTCACAAAGACTCTGTGGCTAAAAAGTAAAAAAGATATATCGAAGTTGTTTTGATGATTCAATAATCTTATTACTTCAATCCGAAGTTCTTAGTTACTTCGACTGGATGAGTCCTAGTGAGGGAATAATTAAGTCATAATTCATTGGTTGATTGTATCATTAACCATTTCTTTTTTTGGTACGAGGAACTTATCATGAATCCACTGATTTCCGCCGCTTCCGTTATTGCTGCTGGATTGGCCGTAGGGCTTGCTTCTATTGGACCTGGAATTGGTCAAGGGACTGCTGCGGGTCAAGCTGTAGAGGGTATCGCGAGACAGCCTGAGGCAGAGGGAAAAATACGAGGTACGCTATTGCTTAGTCTAGCTTTTATGGAAGCTTTAACAATTTATGGACTGGTTGTAGCATTAGCACTTTTATTTGCAAATCCTTTTGTTTAATCTTAGCTTAGAAATATGAAAAATATATTTCTTTTTCATATTTTATTGCCTTCGACTTGTCGTTTGCTTTTTCAAATTCTATCAAGATTTCCCTCCTCCCATTCTTTATTCTTTGAGAAAAGAACCTACGGGAAGGGCTGATTTGCGGATGAGGAATTAGCCTACTGACTCGCTTTCATCCTTCCCGTTCATAGACCAAGGGAAACTCTTTTTAGTAAGTGTTAGTGTTCCAATAACCAATAAAAGGGCTAGTTCATTAGTTCATAATTTCTAACTAACTCGAATATTTTTTATTTTTTTACTCAATTTCAGAAAAAATAAAAGAATAAATAAAAAGAGGGGCGAAGTGCTACAAAAAGAACTCTGTTCGATTTTTTAGTCTATCTATAAGAGGAGATCATATGAAAAACGTAACCGATTCTTTCGTTTCTTTGGGCCACTGGCCATCTGCCGGGAGTTTCGGGTTTAATACCGATATTTTAGCAACAAATCCAATAAATCTAAGTGTAGTGCTTGGTGTATTGATTTTTTTTGGAAAGGGAGTGTGTGCGAGTTGTTTATTTCAAGAATAGGTTGGACCAACCAACTGTACCCTTTTCCGTTATAAGTAGGAAAGAGAGGTGCATGATCTCGCGAATTACTTCTGTATAAATTCATAAATTATATGTAAGAACCATAGCATTTCGCGATTCATTGGTAAATTGATTTTGATTCTCTATTAACCAATAATGTGGAACTATTAACATGGTTAAAACAAACTGTTTGAAGTCTAGACGCAGCATGGTACTCTTTCTACCACTATGTTAATATAGAGGTGGTTTCAAAATAAATATTTTATCGATATAGGATACTCATATTGATAAAATGATTTTAACCGCTTATTGTAAATTGTAAAAACAGGGATTTTACCCCCTTTATCTAATGCTGAATCGACGACCTATTCTAAGTAAGAAGAACTTTTTGGATTTGAAAAAAAAAAAGAAACAACTTTGCTGACAATTACATATTTTTGAGTTTGTCAGAAGAGTCCTCCGACTATTTTGGTCTTACATTAGTTTCGATATCTTTTTGGAATATGAACAAA